AGTAGAAACTGCAGCAGTTAAGAAATTGCAGCCTTCTAAATAAGAACTGGCCAATCCATGGGTATACCATGAAGTTACAAAAGTTGTACCGGTGAACCAACCCCCTAAAGCAAAATAGGCACAAGGGAAGAGCAATAGGCCGGACCAACCCACAAAAACGAAACGGTCCCTCCGTAACCAGTCATCCATAATATCAAATAAATCATTTTCTTCTTTAGTAAATCTACCAAGGGTTATAGTCATAGTGATCCTGATCCTCCTATTCAACTACTTCAACCATTTCCGAACACCTCATAGAATTTTTTTTCCAGGGCATACGATAGTTCGATTATCTATGGACAATTCTTTGTCTCGTCCAATACCCCTTCCAATGGGTTTCGAAGATAAAAATTCTTCTTTTCTATTAGACTACAAACCGACCTAGGTAAATCCATTAGTTTGATTAGTCTTTACTATTTTTTTCTTAATAACCTTTTGAACCCCGAATTGTCCTATAACTCAAATGCCAGAGTACCTCTTTTAGCGGGTCGAACAAAAAAAAAATGAACTTCGAATATTTCTCTTTTTACTTTACCTTTATCCGGTAGATAAAAAAATTTCTTATTTTTTTCTCTGTCCATAAATTAAATGAAATTTGAAATACTAAATTCAATATTAAATAATGGTAAACTAGAAATGAAAGCCCCTTTATCACATTTGTTCCCTATTGCATTGGCGGAACAAAACAACAAAATTTGATTCCAGAATCAAATAAAGAGATTGAAAAATTTATTTATTATCGAAATAAACTTTTTTGTGGGGGAAAGGGATAGCAATTTATTCCTATGGAGCATCCAGTAACAAGAAGATGAAACCTGAAATATCGACAAATTCTTGGATGGTTAAAAGAAAAAATAAAATAAAAAAGAGTCCGCTTCTATAATTTTATTTCATCTCTATAGAATTTGAATATCAGAATAGCCGATATAGTCATGATTCAACGGGTCAGATCCACTTACTTTTTTTTTTTACTTTAACGACGGGTTTAATTGGAATACTTGAGTTTGGTGATTAATAATAAAGATTAGATATCTAGAATAGTTAGGCCCCGGGATCAAAAAATATGAATAAGGAAACATGAGGGGAACTACTATACCACTACAGTACAAGGTGGACTTCCCCTAAAAAGTGTAATGATTAATTAACATAATGAATAAATGTTCAACAACTTTGCAAACTATAACCGATAATACTCATTACATTATAATATAATGGTGCTTTATAATGGCGGTTATCTTTTTGACAAATATCAACAAGATCTCTCTATTCTCCTCTCGACTGAAAAACGAAGACTGGAGTTTCATGGAAAAAGCCCTTTATCGGATTTGAACCGATGACTTACGCCTTACCATGGCGTTACTCTACCGCTGAGTTAAAAGGGCTTTCAAAATAAATGAATTAGCAATTCATTTTCCATTATGAGTCTACTGTATGTATATATGTACATATATTACATACATAGATACATGTATGCATAGGAACTCATTCAAGAACAAGATCTTGGATTTACTTAAGAAAATAAGTGAAGTCAGAAGTAAAGTCTAGGGTCAAATGCCCTTTTTGAGAAATACCAATACAGTGAATTGTTTCAAGATCGATATCACTTTCTGTATTGTTTTTGCTTTTATTTTATCGATCCATCAGAACAAGATTTACTTGATACGTGTACCAACACGACGACATAGATTTACGAAATTTGATTGAATTATGTCTTATCTGAACAAATCAATTAGTGCAAATTGAATAAATGAAACTTCTATCCTTTTTCTGTTAGACCAATCACTACTTGAACTAAAAGAATACTATACTTCTTTGGTTTAATATTATAGTTTATATATAATTATAATAAAATATATAATTTAATGTATATAATGAATGTAATGTATATAACTAATTTAATGGGATAATGGTAATGGGATAATGGGGCATTTATGAACCATAAAAAATTATTAAAAATTATAATTATATAGAATCGTGAAAGTGGGAAAGGTCTTTCGGATCTAATCATACCATTACGTTATTATATTATTTATATAATATATTTTTTTGTATTGACAATTCCGAAAAACTGATGATACTATGATCATAGCCTGGTGGTGGTCGGGCGGGTATGCCCCTATCGTCTAGCGGTTCAGGACATCTCTCTTTCAAGGAGGCAGCGGGGATTCGACTTCCCCTGGGGGTAGGGTACTGCGAAAGTAAGTTGATCGTGGATTATCAATTATCAAAAAAACCATATCCATATCATAAAAAAACCATATCCATATCATATATATATCTTTATTTTAATATAATATATAATTTAATATATTATATAATTTAATTATAATTTATATTAATTATAATTTATATAAAATTATAATATATTTTATATAATTATAATTGAATTGATTCTTCCTGGGTCGATGCCCGAGCGGTTAATGGGGACGGACTGTAAATCCGTTGACAATATGTCTACGCTGGTTCAAATCCAGCTCGGCCCAAAAATTCGCCGCTTTCTTTTGAGTATGATATAACCAATTTGTTTTCCAGAAATGCCTAATATGGAAGAATAAAGAAAAGAGTTTAATTTTTGTTGTTTTTTCTCATTGAAAGGTTGATAATCAATCTTGTAGCAATAAAAAGAATCACAGGATTACTAGTTAAACCATGTTACTCTTACTATATTACTAGATAGAGTATAGTCCATATCTATTCTACGTAGATATCCGTATATCATTCGTGTCTATGTTACAACACAGCAAATAGAATGCTCTTATGATATCACAAGAATATGTATGCTGTACATCCTGTTGGGATTGTAGTTCAATTGGTCAGAGCACCGCCCTGTCAAGGCGGAAGCTGCGGGTTCGAGCCCCGTCAGTCCCGAACTAGGATCCGACGATCCGATATCGATTCATAAAAAAAGCTTAGAGTTCAACGCGTCATTTTTTCTATTGCACTTCTACTACTTGGGTCTATAGCCAATAGAATATAGGTCATATGATATCTCATCAGATAATTTGTATAAGTCTAAGGAAAGATATTGTATAAAGAAGAGGACTGTTTATAGAAAAGAGTGGAAAAGGATGATAAATTCAGTAGGATTCTTTATCGGATCAGAAATCCCATTTTTACTCGGTATGGATAAAAGATCTTCCTATGTTATACTATTCAATTCTCGACTATGAGTCGATTTGATAGATTAGATATTGTCATTCATAACATTGATCCGATTCAGTATCATTAGGATGCAATTCATCCCATTTAATTTACAGCAGTCAAATTTCTCATCTCTATGGGATTAGATCCCGAGTTATTGCGAAGAAAAAAAAAACAATAAGATTATGGAAGTAAATATTCTCGCATTTATTGCTACTGCATTGTTTATTCTAGTTCCTACTGCTTTTTTACTTATCATCTATGTAAAAACAGTCAGTCAAAATGATTAAGTTGACTGATTTTTTGACTTCTTATCAATGATTGAAGAAAAGGATTTAAACTCCAAGTCTTAAATGAAATGATCGGACTGGAATCGACACTATCTGAGATAGTATGGTAGAAAGAACTAAATTATATAATTTAGTTCTTTCTACCACACTATCTAGTATTGTAGACTATCTATTATTATATAATATAAATTTTTATACAGATATAGGCTTGATAACATGGATCAATTTCCAATACGTATGTACAATTATTTATGTAAAGTAAATATAAATAAAATATGTAAAAAAGCACTCTAATTCTATTTATATTTATTTTCGTCTTCGTCGCAACAGCCATTTATATGATTGATCAATCCGAAATAAATAATAAATTAATTGAAGGTCAACTGTTCTATCTAAATTTCTAGGCTTATTATAATTTTAATTAAATAAGGATCCCGAGATAGATCAAAACAATCAATGTAGGAAGAAAGGTATGGGTATTTTTTTTATATAAAATTATATAAAAGAAAACCAAGGAATCCTTTTTCTTTTTTTTTTTTTTTACCATTCCTAAAGAAGTCATCGATTGAGCTATAAACAGATGGTTCATGAAGTTCTATGGTAACTTCTTCGGATCTGGAAAAGGGGTAGTGGATTCGTTGATTTGTCATGCTTAAATATGACATTAGATGAGTCGATAAAGCCTAAAAAAAAAAAATAAATAAAATTTCTAGAAGTCTAAAATGTTAAATGTATGATATATAGATCGCTCAACGCAAGCAAGATTTTTTATGCGTAGGACCTGTTTTGTTTGGACAATTACTAAGAGCTTGCAGTAGAAAGTATGTATCGCTGTAATAGCAGAACAACTTTCTCTTGGAACAGTAAAAGTGTAAAAGTAAAGAAAGAGGGGGAAACAAATAAAGGAAAAAAGAAAGGTTGCTTGTTTTTTATTGTAATATCTGTAATTCTGGTAAGAACCGGTTCATCAAATCAAAAATCAAAATAGAATAGAAAGAACTTGGGTGGAAAAAATCCTATCATATGTATTCTGTTGATTTGAGTTTCGAAATACAACTATGGTAATGGTAATCATTCATTGTTTGCTCGAATGGTTATTATTCATTAGTGTATTTTCTTATTCATATTTTACTATAGTACAGTAGAATTTGAAAACAGAGGCATTTTTTTTTTTTAAACAGTTCGTAAAATAAAACAACAATCAATTAAACAATTGATACAATTCGATTACTCAATTAATAGTACTTCTAAAGTCCACTCCTTCCCCATACTACGAGTGAAAGGGAAAATGTAAAGACTACCATTAAAGCAGCCCAAGCGAGACTTACTATATCCATGTGAATTATGTCTCCTATCCTTATGAAATGAAAGAATTATTCCATTATTGATCACTAATCATAGTGGAATCAATGGTGTAGAGTCAAATAGGAATAGTAAGACTCACTGTTTGTTGACTTTTTTCATAACATAAAAAAAAAACATACATAAAAATAAACTATCAAGGTGGATAACTATCTATTCTATACCTAT